ATAAGCCTGTAGTGACATAGTCCTCCTCCCATCCCAATAAGTGGGATGACTTATCCTTAATAATGAATAAATGTTCAACTTGATAAGTATACTACTATAGTATAACAGTATAACTACAGTATAACAGTATAACTACTATAACTTATAACTCATTATAATAATGACTTATTATGTATATGTTATTATGTTATGCATATGGTTACTATTCCAAATATCAAACAATATCTCTATTCCCCACTAAAAAATGAAGACTCAGGGTGGAGTTTTGTGGAAAAAGCCCCTTATCGGATTTGAACCGATGACTTACGCCTTACCATGGCGTTACTCTACCACTGAGTTAAAAGGGCCCATTTGATTCAATTCCTAAATGAGTCGACTCATTAACCCCTATGAGTCTACTGCATGTACCTATGCATATAATACATGATATATATATACATATATCATATATATTTATATGTCTGCATAGTGGCTTATTCAGGAAAAAGAATTGTTTTTTTGTTAAGAAGTCCGGGAGAAAATACTAACTTTATACTTTCTATTTATTTGATAAATATGATAAATATCACTGCAATGAATTGTTTCAAGACCGACCTCAATTGCTTTGTTTTTAGTGATTGACCCCCATCAGAACGAGATTAACTTGATTTGATTGATACACAATTAGACATAGATCTAAGATATTTGATCAAAGCATCTAATGAATAGATTAGACTCGTACCCGGAATCCAACTCTTATCTTATAAATCTTATCTTATAAAAAAAGAGTCTCTATCATTTCTTAATTCCGTGTGAGATAGGGATAGGCATATCTCATCTTAACAATGCGTGAATCGATGAGTGAAAGTTGAAGAATGGAGTTTAACCCTTTTTCTGGCGTACCAATCTCTCCCCGAATGGATCTTATACTTCATTATTACTTCTGATTACTTCTGTATCATTTCCATTATTATACATTACTTGATTAATATAGAATTTACATTACTTGATTAATATAGAATTCCATATTCTATATTTCTATATTGAATATATAAATAAATATAAAAAATATAACATAAATAGAATATTTCATATATATATATAATATATTATATAGAATATATAGAATAATTATATTATTATTATATAGAATAATGAAAGATTATAAAATCTAATAATATATATCTATATATATATAGATATTGTATAGATGATAGATATAGTATATAATAATGATGATAAATATTAAATATAGAATGGTTAATGGTTCATGAATGAAGAATTAAAAAACTCTATGGAATCACGAAAGGCAGAAAACCTTTTCGGATCTAGTAATCACACCATTACATTCATTATATTGACTTACATTAGATTGACAATTCCAAAAGACTTTTCATACTATGCTCAGAGCATGATGATGATCGGGCGGGTATGCCCCCATCGTCTAGTGGTTTAGGACATCTCTCTTTCAAGGAGGCAACGGGGATTCGACTTCCCCTGGGGGTAGGGTACTACCAAAGGAAGTTGTTTATGGATTATCAATAAGTCTAAAATGGATTCTTCCTGGGTCGATGCCCGAGTGGTTAATGGGGACGGACTGTAAATTCGTTGGCAATATGTCTACGCTGGTTCAAATCCGGCTCGGCCCAATAATTCGCCGATCCATCGTGAGATTATATAACTAACCAATTTGTACTCTAGAAACAAACGACTGATACAGAGGAATAAAGAAAAAGGATCCATTTTTCTATCCCTATTTAGTTTTATTTGTTCCCTCTGATCTTTCTGATCTTTTGAATGATTTTGAATGATATAGATTCATATCAAAATCAAGATCTGTAAAGTAAATATAAAGAAAGGAGTAAAATGTAAAATAAAGAAGGGAGTAAAGAAAAAAAGAATCTTTTTTTCTTTTTCATTGAAAAATTGATTAGCAATCGATTTGACACGATTTGATAGACAATAGCATTACTAGTAACCCGTGCTGCTCTCACTAAAGTACTAAAGTAAAGTCCAGATATATGTGTATTGTGTATATAGAACTCGTTTATCTGTTATAACATAACACGAGAATTCTAGGCAATTATAAATAGAAAAAAAATAGTTTGAATGAAATCATAAGAATAGGGATGCTGTACACCTTATTTCCCTGGGATTGTAGTTCAATTGGTCAGAGCACCGCCCTGTCAAGGCGGAAGCTGCGGGTTCGAGCCCCGTCAGTCCCGACCTAGGATTTGATGGATCTTTCAATTTATCCTTCTAGTCTCTGTGAAGAGGAGGGGACCTGGAGCAGGATCTAATTATACGATACGCGGGGAATCCTTATTTCTTTCCTTTGTCGTTTCACATTTATTATCGAATAAATAAAAAAATCGAATAAATAAAATACGGGAATTTGAATCACTTCTACTTCAAGTAGTACCGATTGATGGGGGAGAGACATATGCGGATTGCTACAATTGTTGGTAGCACCATATTCAGGATTCCAAGAGATATCGTACTTGTCTGTATTTTTTCTTTCAGATCTATGGAAGGGAATAGTATATCCATATGCTTCCCCCGAACACATACATAAATTGGGATTCGTTTATTGTATGATACAAAATAAACTTAACATTATTATCCCGACAGAATACTTTTCTGATTAAAACTACTTCCCCTTCAAGCTCTGATTTTGTTATTCCTAATTGAAAACAATCTATCTATCTCATTTGCTTTGCACACTGAATTTTTGATATATGTCCCAGTCCCAATCCAAGTAAAGAGAATATTAAATAAAAAAAGACAAAAAAAAGACCCATCTCTCTTAGTGAGGGAATGAGTAATCTTTGTTTCTTCCTATTTTTGGTTTCTTCCTAAGTTAAAGTCCTATTGAAGAAAGACCAAACTAAAAAGGATTTTTCGAAATATTAGATCTTTTATATGGAGATTCATCTTTCTCACACCTCTTTGTCTTCCAAGGAAATTAGATCTAAAAAAACTTAGTTTAGAACTGAACCCCTCTTTTTTCCATTTCATTTCTACTGTTTGGTTTTTATTTGGATTGGTGACCAATGAAAGCGGAAGATGGGTCAGATGAGACCTCATCAATCGGCTGATTATATAAGGAAGCCGGTAGGTTATGGAAAGGAAAGAATGGAAAAGAATGATAAATTCAACGGAATTCTTGATTGGATCAGGAATTCCATTTTGTATTCCGTATGGATAAAAGATCTTCCTATGTTATACTATTCCATTCTCGACGATGAATCGATTTGATGGCCTAGATATTGTTATTCATGATATTGATCCTATTCAATATCATCAAGATGCAATTCATCCCATTGAATTTACGGGAGAAAAATTTATCATCTCTATGGGATTAGATCCCGAGTTATTGTGAAGCAAAAAAACGATAAGATTATGGAAGTAAATATTCTTGCATTTATTGCTACTGCGCTGTTCATTCTAGTTCCTACGGCTTTTTTACTTATCATTTACGTAAAAACAGTCAGTCAAAATGATTAATTGGAATTCCTTTCATTTCTTCAATTATTGATAAGAAGTCAAGCTTGATTCAAATTCCACGTTTTAAATGAAATGAGCGGGCTAGAATCAGCATTCTATGCGATCCGATAGTATGGTAGAAAGAAATATATGAACCTTTCCACCATACTATCTATTATTGTATAAAGCTGGACTCTATTGTATAAAGATATAGGCTTAATTGAATATGTTAATAAGGATTAATCTACAAAATATATCCTCATATATGTACAACAAAATATATCCTCATATATGTACATAAAAATTACATATATATAATGTATATATAAATAGCACCCCAGTTCTAGTTCTTTATTACATCCATTTGATTTGTAGTGATTACGATCAGTCCAAGATAATCGAATGTAAACTTTTATTCTTATGTTTTGCGGTTTACTAGGTTTCTTATTATTATATCCAATATGGATCCCGGTCCGGGATCCGTCAAAACAATCAAATCAATACAATAATAAATAATAGAATATATGAATACAATATATATAAAAGTATATGAATACAATATATATAAAAGTATATGAATACAATATAGATAAAAGAAATAAAAGAAGATCCTTTTTTTTTAGCATTCCGAGGGAGTAGTTGATTGATCCGTTGACAGATGACCCAAGGATAAATTCTTCGGATTTGGAAAAAGAGTAGTGGATTCTACCCTACCCATTTTTAACGCTTGAACTATGATATGAAGTGAGTGAATAAAGCATAAATATATTTCTAGGGGTCTAAAACAAAGGTAAGTGTGCAATATAATATGTAAATCGCCTAACAAAAGATCTTATCAAGATCTTATTATGCGTAGTACTACCTTGGACAACGACTCTAGTTGCTCTCGCTAGAAAATACATAGCCACTTAATATTAATAATAGAACAACTTCCTCCCTGAACAGTAGAGAGGGAAACAAATCAAATAAAAAAGGAAAAGGGGGTTCAGTTGCTCCTTATTGTAATGTCCATTATAGAATTCTAGTAACAGCTAATTCATCAAAATATATTATATTATTTTATTCAATTTTTATTTAGGTTAGGTGGAATTTTGAAATGTATATATTTGTATTTAAAAACGATTTGCAGAACGATATCTGAAATAATTGATACAGTTTTGTTACTCAATTAAATTAGTAGTGTCTTTGTAGTGTCTTTAAAGTCCACTTCTTCCCCATACTACGAGTGAAAGCGAAAATGTAAAAACTACCATTAAAGCAGCCCAAGCAAGACTTACTATATCCATATGAATTATGTCCCCTATCTCTATGAATATGAAGAAATTTTTCCATTATTGATCACTAATAATAGTGGAATTAATAGTGCAGAGTCAAAAAGGAATTCTGCCCGAAGGCTATTGATGAACCAACCCCCCCAATCCACCCATAAAAAGTCCCTATATCTGGTAGAATTGGAAAGCATTAAACACAAGCAAGATACGCAGTTATTCTCTTGGAATTCTCAAGGGAATGTTATTAATGGAACATGTAGGAAT